CTTTTCGCTCCGCTTAGCCCTACCCCCCCCTAGGGGTATTTTAGTGATAGGTTCTATAGGAACTGGACGATCCTATTTGGTCAAATACCTAGCGACAAACTCCTATGTTCCTTTCATTACAGTATTTCTGAACAAGTTCCTGGATAACAAGCCTAAGGGTTTTCTTATTGATGATAGTGACGATAGTGACGATATTGATGATAGTGACGATAGTGACCGTGACCTTGATATGGAGCTGGAGCTTCTAACTATGATGAATACGCTAACTATGGATATGATGCCGGAAATAGACCGATTTTATATCACCTTTCAATTCGAATTAGCAAAAGCAATGTCTCCTTGCATAATATGGATTCCAAACATTCATGATCTGGATGTGAATGAGTCGAATTACTTGTCCCTCGGTCTTTTAGTGAACTATCTCTCCAGGGATTATGAAAGATGTTCCACTAGAAATCTTCTTGTTATTGCTTCGAGTCATATTCCCCAAAAAGTAGATCCATCTCTAATGGCTCCGAATAAATTAAATACATGCATTAAGATACGAAGACTTCTTATTCCACAACAACGAAAACACTTTTTCACTCTTTCATATACTAGGGGATTTCACTTGGAAAAGAAAATGTTTCATACTAATGGATTCGGGTCCACAACGATGGGTTCCAATGTACGAGATCTTGTAGCACTTACCAATGAAGCCCTATCGATTAGTATTATACAAAAAAAATCCATTATAGACACTAATATAATTAGATCTGTTCTTCATAGACAAATTTGGGATTTGCGATCTCAGGTAAGATCGGTTCAGGATCATGGGATCCTTTTCTACCAGATAGGAAGGGCTGTTTCACAAAACGTACTTCTAAGTAATTGCCCCATAGATCCTATATCTATCTATATGAAGAAGAAATCATGTAACGGAGGGGATTCTTATTTGTACAAATGGTACTTCGAACTTGGAACGAGTATGAAGAAATTAACGATACTTCTTTATCTTTTGAGTTGTTCTGCCGGATTGATCGCTCAAGACCTTTGGTCTCTACCCGTACCTGATGAAAAAAATGGGATCACTTCTTATGGACTCGTTGAGAATAATTCTGATCTAGTTCATGGCCTATTAGAAGTAGAAGGCGCTCTGGTGGGATCCTCGCGGACAGAAAAAGATTGTGGTCAGTTTGATAATGATCGAGTGACATTGCTTCTTCGGTCCGAACCAAGGAATCCCTTCAATATGATTCAAAATGGATCTTATTCTATCGTTGATCAGAGATTTCTCTATGAAAAATATGAATCGGAGTTTGAAGAAGGGGGGGGAGTCCTTGACCCGCAACAGATAGAGGAGGATTTTTTCAATCACATAGTTTGGGCTCCTAGAATATGGCGCTCTTGGGGCTTTCTATTTGATTGTATTGAAAGGCCCAATGAATTGGGATTTCCCTATTGGGCCAGGTCATTTTGGGACAAGCGGATCATTTATGATGAAGAGGATGAGCTTCAAGAGAATGATTCAGAGTTCTTGCAGGGTGGAACCATGCAGTACCAGACACGAGATAGATCTTCCAAAGAACAAGGTTTTTTTCGAATAAGCCAATTCATTTGGGACCCTGCGGATCCACTCTTTTTCCTATTCAAAGATCAGCCTTTTGTCTCTGTGTTTTCACATCAACAATTCTTTGCAGATGAAGAGATGTTAAGGGGACTTCTTACTTCCCAAACAGATCTTCCTACATCTATATATAAACACTGGTTTATCAAGAATACGCAAGAAAAGCATTTTGAATTGTTGATTCATTGCCAGAGATGGCTTAGAACCAATAGTTCATTATCTAATGGATTTTTCCGTTCTAATACTCTATTTGAAAGTTATCAATATTTATCAAATCTGTTCCTATCTAACGAAACGCTATTGGATCAAATGACAAAGACATTGTTGAGAAAAAGATGGCTTTTCCCAGATGAGATGGTTGTTGCTATCTGTTCCAATAACGAATCATTGGTTTAATTGAATAACTAAAAAAATAGATAGACCTTTCTTTCTCTTTGCCTCAGGTCGATGGATCTTCTCAATTGAAAGATCCCCTATATCGATAATACACATTCCAGTTGACCTAGCCTAATTCTAATTATTTTGTTCCGAAGCAAAGAGATCCACAGGGCAGTTTGTCCTATTCAGATATTCACAACCAAGAAGTATTGAATTCTCTTTCTTTTCGGATAGGCCCTGAAGGGAGAAGGAAGGTTGGAATGCCAACAGGCGTCTATTATTGAATTCACCCGACCCGAAAGTACAGTATCCATTTTGGGAACGTCCGGTGCCAAAGTCATTGAATGGGTAAGTCGCCAATCCCTAAAACGGACTATGTAATGTACTTTATCCGCTGGGTTACGAGTGGGTACTTTACCAGAGGTTTTTATTGTATCAATCTACCCCTGTGTGATTCTTGTTGAAGCATATACTCGGGGAGGGTGCAGGGCGGACGATTTCAAAACGGATTACCCA